CATACAAGCTAAATCTTCTAATCGATAATTGGGCCAAAGAAAGAATTTTAATTTCATTAATTTCATTTTATCTCTATCAAGATCTTTGCTTTCATCCAAAAATTGACCGCAGGTTTTTACCTTGTTCCCATTGCAAAATACTGCATTTTTATCCACACAATTACTATTCCTTGAATTGAAACAACTTAGAATTCTCAATTCTCTACGCCGTCTAGACGATAAAAGATTTTCAGGAACAAGCAAATCATAATGATTTTTGTTTATATTTTTCGTCATCATTTGGTGTCTTGCAATCGATTCCTCAAAATGATTCTTATCCATAATTTCTCTGTATCTTTTTTGATTCTTTTTTTGTTTAATCTCATGAACCAAAGAAATCCTTATGGTTTGATACATAAGAAATTCTACATTATGTTTTACAGGTATACGAACGGGTTCGATAATAAATATTCCCTCTTTTAGGATTTTTGAAAGATTCAAATCCCGGATTAGCATTGGATCCAGAGTTAACTCCTCCTTCTTAATAAAGCCGAAACCAAACTTTGTTGTCATTCTGCTTTCCTTTTCCCATTCAAGTACGGACAGCGCATAATCGAATAATTCCATAGTCAAAGGACTCAGCAGCCATTTCAATTGCAAAGCAAAAGATCCTTTCATGAACGCATCTAAGTCTATTTCCCAAGTCCAAATGCTTTTGGATTTCTTTTTCGTTCTACCCATTTTCATATCTGATTTCGTATAAAGTTCTTCCATATATTTTTGTTGGTTTGAGAGAACAGATTCGGGGTTCCCTCGGTTTTGGGCATCTGATGCGAGATCTCTTTGACCTATGGTTTTTTTTTCTTCTTGATTCTCTAATTCAAAATATTTTTTTTCTTTTTCATTTGATAGTAGAAGATCCCCTTTTTTCTTTTTAGTGATATTTTTATTTTGACTAACATCTTCATTCAAATGAAAAAGAAGTGAATGGATTGGTATAAACCCCGGTTTCATTTTATATACATTAAAAAATAACTCAAATTGTGGGAATAACCAAGGTATCGGCTTCGATACAGGACGATTTAGTCTTTCTTCATTCATTCCCATCCAATCAAAGGGGTTTCTTTTCTTTTTTTGATTGGATGGGTTGATTTCTTTATCTTTATTAATTTTGAGATAAAAAAGACCTTTCGTATCCAAATATTTTCTATCTGGATTTTTTATATACATAAAATAATCTTTTCTTATAAAATGAGTAATAGGGATACTCGCCCCCATATCAACAAATTTCGGTTTATGTATGTTGTAATTATATGAGTCCTTCTTATCTTCATAATAAATCGATTGATATGCTAAAAGATCATATCTATACATTTTTTGAAAATGATCGTTTTTATTTAGCAATAACGAAACCTTTTCCTCTCTTTCAGATGAATCCCGTTTGATTAAATTTTGATTTTCAACCCTACAATGTTGATTGACTCTATTTCGCCATTTTTGCGGTACTAATTTAGACCATTTTTGCTCAGAGAAATCGTATGGATAATGACTCTTTAACCAATTTTTCCATTGATTCCTTCCAGAATTCTGAAGTTTATTATGCTTTAATTCGTAAGAAATTATTCCTTGTCTTCGAAAAGAATCTTTTATTTCATTCTTAAGAAATAAAGATGCTCCGTCATATTGAAGGACAGATCTTAACTTATACAAGTTAATAACCTGGGTTTGTGATAATTTGTAAAATACATAGGCCTGTGACACGAGGGATAATTTAAAAGAAACCCCCGACTTCGTCTGAATCTTATGACGAATACGCGAAGGTGAAAGTTTTTTTTGTATAGTTGAAAGACGCTCAATTATCTTTTTCTCTTTTGTATCAAAAATATATTTTTTTTTGAATTTACGAAAAAGTTTGATAATGATCATGGGCCTATAAAGACTATTAGTAAGACGATTAATGATATATGGAAAGCTCTCTAGAAGGATATCCGTGTATATCCTTTCCACGATCCATTTTAAAAAATAATGTGATTTACGGATTAATCGATCATTTCTTCTTTTGAATATCTGAAAAAGATTTTTTAGTGATGCTAATTTTTGAGCACCATAACTTGTTTTGTTAGGACTCATATTTATCTTTAGAGTTCGAAATCCATTTGTCTTGTCTTTTGTAATTCTTTCTATTTGATTTCTGATTGTGCTTGTTCTATCAGTCAGATCTTTCATTTTGATTTCTGTCAGTGAATAATTTGTCCAATCCATAGATCGGGTTTGAATGGATGATTCATGAATAATCTGATTATTTATTATAGAATCTTTTTTTATTTCACTCGAATCCTCTCTCCATTTTTTTTGTTCTTTTGGGACCTTTAGAAACAAAAATTTGGTTCTTTCTTTGAAACTTTTTAGAACTCGAAAACTCCATTTTCTAATTGCTTTTTGGAGTTTTTTCAAAGGGGGTCCAAAATAATAACTAAACAAAATACCAAGTCCTACGAGAGGAGAACCAAAAGGACGGTCAGTTTCCAGTCCCCAAATCGTTAAAAAAGCAGCAGGACTTTCCTGCTTTGCATTTTGATCCCTACGAGAAGGTCGTATCTTAGATCGGTGCCAAGGTTTCAGACGGAAAGGAAATCGTATCATTATTTGTATACCCTCTGTGGCCCAGTTTTGGGGAAAAATTCCGTTTCTTCCTGGTTCTAGTACTGGCAGACCATTATAGGTGCATATAACATACACTTCTTTATTCATCTCCCTTATATCCTGCTCCCACTCGGACTCTTGGCGTAATAAGAAACGGACAATATTTTTAGCTAGTATCAACGAAGGTAATACAATAGATTGTCTAAGCCTCGACTGAATTAGTAAAATCAAAGCTCTTATTCCATGAGCATAAATAAGGATATCATAGAGGTCTGATATTCTTTCTCGTGTCCTTTCTATTCGTTCCATTTCCGTCTGCCCGTCCCGCCCCTTTTCCATTTCATTGACTTCTTTTTGAATTTCTTCGTAGCTTTTGTTTTCCTCCATGTACATTTTTTTTTGTTTTTTCAACCTCTTTATTCTTTTTGCTACGCTTCCTTTTATACCCTTTCTAAAAATGTCTTGTATTAGGTCGTAAATCTCAATTACTGATAATATGAATGGTTCGAAAAGAACATCCCAAGAAAATCCTACCCTGTCGAAAAAAAGTGGGGAATACGGATATAAGGGAAACATTTTCCCCGTAAGGGTTTTACGTCTTTGAACACGCATAGAACCTGTGATTATGTCTCGACGAAAATCCGCTTCATAGGGATAATCTATCATATCCACTTCTTCTATTTCATCAGGCTTCGTCATAGTTTTGATACTAGGGTCGGCATTCTCTGCTTCCTCCGGACCCCGCGTAAAAAGAACTATACGTTTCGCTTTCCTCGAGCGAATTTGATGATCTACTATCCACTCTTCCCCCTCTTCCGTTGTTGCAGTTTTTCCGAGTTGTTCTACCTCGCTGAATAATTTGTATGACCATTGGGGGACTTTTTTATTTATTCCAATCGATTTTTTTCGAGTTGTTTTTTCCATGGGAGGAATTATGGCTGTATCGCATATTGTTTGAATGATGGGATCAATTATGACTCTTTCGATTAAAAATTTCAAAACTTTTTCTGGATCTTCTGAATCAATTCGTCTTTGTTCCGGAAATAAAGAAATTCCTTTCAAATTGGATGTTGATTCTTCAGCAAATTCATCGATTAAAAAACTCAATTCTCTTGCTAATGCTTTTTTATCCAATGTATATATTTTCTGTCCCAACTTCTCTTCCAATTTCTGGTCCAATTTCTGGACCAATTTCTCTTCCAATGTAGCTATTTTCCCTTCCAATTTATGGTACAATTCCTCAAAATTATGAACATTAAGTTCCTTACCCTTAAAAAGAAGGATACTATGAACTTTATTGAGTTTATTTATAAAATTTGTCTCTATCGAATTTTTGACTGAAGTTTCATTTAGGATTGAAGGTAAAAAAAATTTGTTAATTATTCCACGATAGGATCCGTTTAAGAGAGGATCATATATTTTAGGCAAGTATTCTTCTTTAGTTTGATTATTGCATAATCGAGTCTTTTTTTCGAGTACATCCAGATAAGGAGATCCTCTGTCTAGGGCTTCAATTCGATCTCTAAACTCGTTCCTTAGGTTCCTCCATTTTTTTTCATTGGTATAAATCCAACAATAAGAATTATGCAGTTCATCATAGAAGAATTTATCCAGTTCATCACAAACGAATTTTTTTGTTGTAAAAAAAGAAAAATACATTTTTTGTCGTAGCATTTCAAAAAAAGCGGATAAACTGGATGGATATGTAAAAGAAATTCTTCGTTTTCCATCACTTTGACATGTATAAAAAAAATATTGTGACATTTCATTTCTTACAGCATGTTCGAATCGAGAATTTTTTATATATCGCAATGGACGATTCCATCGTTTATAATCGAAAAGAAGATTCACAGCGGGTTTTTCAAACCAGAAGAGGTCTTTATCTTCTTCTTTTAAGTGAAAGTGGAATTCATCCTTTGTTTTGTCCTTTCCATTCACTCGGATCCTTTCCGTTTCATCGATTTTGTCCGGATCCTCCCTTTCTTCAGAAAAAGGGGAAGGAGAAGGATCTTCTTCGGTGAATCCCTCTTGTTCCTGTTTAGTCCCCTTTGTTTCGAAAGTTGTTTCTATTTCTACATCTCTTTCTTTCTCACTTTCCCCCCTTTCTGTCGTTTTTGAGGTTTCTTTCAGTTTCCTACTAAAAATGGGTGACGGCATTCTGCCTAAAGAGTAGACACAGCTAATAAATAAGAGAATACTAAAGATTCGATCCATAGAATCTATCAAGTCTAACACAAAGTACTTCAATTCTGACACAAGGTACTTCAATTCTGACACAGAGGACTTGTACTTCTTATACCTCTTAGATCGAATAATTCCATTAAGGTACTTATTAGATCGAATAGGTACATTAATAGCTCGAATAAGTACATTAAGAA